TCATAGGGGTCAATTTCTAGTCGCATAGCTTCATAATAATTCTGTAAAGCTTCCGCATAATTTCCTTCAGATTGAGCCGACATCCGTTACGGTCGTCATTCGCTTTAACGAATTCTCCGTTTCAGAACCGTATGTGAGATTTTCATCTCATACGGCTCCTCCTTTAGGTGCATAATGAAAATAATATATGGAAAAAAGTGATGTCATTATGAACTAAGCGGGGCTAATGTTTTTACAAGAAATCCCTAGCCAACCTTCTTGCAAAAGATCTTTTCTTACTACCAAGTGGGTTCATGCTAGATAAAAATAAAAAAGGAAACTCTAAAAATTTCTTTGTTCTCAACGCCCCTAAATTTCCAGGAATTAGTCACTTCAACAGTCTTCAATGGTTATACGGGTATCCAAAGTACGAACGAGATGGATGTTTATTGTTCCAACCATTTTAATTAGTCCCAATCCCAAAGAAGAAGAAGAAAGAAAGGGAATCATTTTGAAGAAAGTTTTCGTGTTGTTGATTTCTCGGCGTAGTGCTTCTTCCCCGATGCCTCCTATTCGTATATTGTATTAGTGTAGTAGGATTGATCTCTAATACGGGAACCATAGGTAAAAACCTTTTGCTCAATACTAGAATTCATAATTGAAGCATCTAAGGCTGCATTAATCGTGGATACATGACAGAAGGGATTGCTTTTTTTATATTCTAAACTTCACCTTCAAAAGCGTAGATTTTTTTTTCAATATTCGTTTTTCTTTCTATTCCAAATCGGCGAGAAATAAAAAAAAAATAATGATAATCAAATCGCACCATCTCTGTAATAAGTAAATGCCTCTTTTTCTCCGGAAGTTGTCGGAATGACTCGTAATAAGATATCGGCTATAATTGTAAAGGTTTTATCAATAAAATTTCCATTTATACGCGATCTTGGCATAGGTAGTAATCCATTCTATAACTCTTTTTATTTCCTTTACCTTTTCTTTTGTAAGAAAATTTTCTCACAAACAAAGGAATTGTATAGTACGAACTCACATAAAAGCGGACTCATAAAAAAAAACCTTCTATCTACTTCCAACTACTTCCAATTCCAATTTTTCCGGTCAAAAAAGGGATCTATATAACCATAATCTAAAAAACGATGAATAACTCGCTATTCACCCAGGTACTCAGTCATAATCCTGATGTCGGAGAGATGGCCGAGTGGTTGAAGGCGTAACATTGGAACTGTTATGTAGACTTTTGTTTACCGAGGGTTCGAATCCCTCTCTTTCCGTACTTTCAACTAATTCACCAATCATACGTGATTGACCACAATGTATCAAATCAAATAAAATAGATAAAAAATCTACCTTGTTTTGATTTTGAAATAGATTCTCTATTCCTAATTTTTTTGATATGGAAAATGCTGGGAAGAGCAAACAAGGGATCCAAATCTCCCTACCAATCTATGATACATGAATAGGAAAAAGATTCCCCGACAAAATCCCTTACCTTGTGCGTGCCTTTTTGTTTTAATAAAAAACGAGGGCAAAGCGGAGTTGTCCGAACTCTTGTTTTTAGTTATTTTTTTTACTTAAGTTAGGTTTATTAAGTCTGTCGAGAGTAATATTCTACGACAAGCAATTCATTTATTTTCAAACCGACGCATTTCCTATCTATTATTTGATTGACTAACCCTTCATATTGGAATGTGTGAAGAGTCAGATGGTTTGGCAATTCCTCAGGGGCAGATGAATCAAGAAGATTTTGAACCAAAGTTCTAGAGTTTTGTTCATCCTTCACTGTAATAATATCTCGGGGTTTGCAGCGATAACTTGGTATATCAACTATACGACCATTAACTAAAATATGTCCATGGTTAACTAATTGGCGCGCTTGAGGAATAGTCAAAGCCATACCCAATCGAAAAAGGATGTTATCCAAACGCATTTCAAGTAATTGTAGTAAAACTTGACCTGTTGACCCCTTGGCTTTTCCGGCGATACGAACATATTTAAGTAATTGGCGTTCTGTAAGACCATAATGAAAACGCAATTTTTGTTTTTCTTCTAAACGAATACGATATTGAGATTTTTTTCCGGAGCGTGATTGGTTTCTAAGATCGCTTCCTGCCTTAGGCCTTTTACTAGTTAGTCCCGGTAAAGCCCCCAGACGGCGTATTTTTTTAAAACGAGGCCCTCGGTAACGTGACATAAAGACTCCTTTTTTATTGAAATTGTACAAAACTAAACAAAATTAAAACTGAACTAAATAATAATGATAAATGACGTGAAATCCACTCCAATAAACTATTGGAATACAAAGAGTAAGAAGATATATTCTCTCAATATACAGATTTTTTTTATTGTATATACAATATATATAAATCAAATAAATCACAAAAATTTTTCTTTATTTTCTTTATTTATTTTGCAAAGATCGAACTCTTTTACCCAATATATCTTCCTATATGGAAGTTTATATGACATAATATAAATGGGGTGGTAACTCTTGGAAAAAGATGAAAGAAGTCTTTTCAATCTTCTTTTATTTTGAAAGTGCATTAAAAATCATGTAAAAAAACGAAAAAATATGGAAAAGCCGGCTATCGGAATCGAACCGATGACCATCGCATTACAAATGCGATGCTCTAACCTCTGAGCTAAGCGGGCTCAAATAAATATATCATTAAATAAATAAAACATAACCTTAATTAATAGAATATAGCAGTATATCGACTTTCTAATTTTTATTTTATTAGTTTCTAAATAAGAAAATCTTAATTAGATCATAAATCTTTTTTTTTTAGTTAAATGATATCTGATTTGAAATTCTTGTTTTTTTTTTTTTGTTCTAACCTCATGCTATTATTATTTTATACTTTTTTTTTTCTAATTTTTTAGAATTATTCGAATTTCAAATCTACGAAGTAGACTTAAAATCTTTTTCCATTGCACATTGTAGAATTCTAAGTTTTAATAAAAATTATCAATTTCTTTTCATGAAAGTAAACGAAAAAAAAGAATCGACCGTTCGACTATTTCTTCAAATTTAAGACAAATATGAGAAAAGGAAGAACATATATATGTTATGTAATATATAACCATATTGAATTGCAAATACAAAAATGATAGAATCTTTGTTGATTAGACTAAATCAATATGGGTCGGGCTCAAAAAAATGAAAGAAGATACCAAAGAAATAAGTATCTATATGTAATGAATTCCAAGGTTTCAGCATAAGAAAAAGTGGAAAGACATCATAATGAGATCCTAATAAAAAGGGGGATATGGCGGAATTGGTAGACGCTACGGACTTAATTGGATTGAGCCTTGGTATGGAAACCTACTAAGTGATAACTTTCAAATTCAGAGAAACCCTGGAATTAACAATGGGCAATCCTGAGCCAAATCCTTGTTTACGCGAACAAACCCGAGTTTAGAAAGCGAGAAAAAAGGGATAGGTGCAGAGACTCAATGGAAGCTGTTCTAACAAATGGAGTTCACTACCTTGTGTTGATAAAGGAATCCTTCGATCGCAACTTCAACTCAAAAAGGATGAAGGAGAAAGTCTGAATATAGGTAACACAAAACGATCTCAAAAATAACGACCTGAATCTCGATTTCTATTTTTTTATAAACAAAATAGAAATGTTGTGAATCAATTCGAAGTTTAAGAAAAAATCAAATATTCATTGATCAAATGATTCACTTCATAGTCTGATAGATCCTTGGTGGAACTTATTAATCGGACGAGAATAAAGATAGAGTCCCATTCTACATGTCAATACTGACAACAATGAAATTTATAGTAAGATGAAAATCCGTTGACTTTTAAAATCGTGAGGGTTCAAGTCCCTCTATCCCCAACTCTACTCCCCAAAAAGTATGTTTGACACCTTACCTTTTTTTAGTTATTCAAGAATTTCTTATCTTTTTTCATGCATCCTACGCTTTTACAAACTAATTTATTTTCTGATTATATACAAGTCTTGTGGGATATATCATACACGTACAAATGAGAAAGAAATATTGATTTGAATGATTTAGAATCTATATCATTTTTCATTTTCAAACTTAGAAGATCCAAGAAATTCCCGGTCCAAAACTTTTTTAATTTATTACTTTTAAGTTTCTTTTTATTGACATAGACCTAAGTCATCTATTAAAATGATAATGATACTTCGGTAATGGTCTGCATAGCTTAGGTGGTAGAGCATAGGACTGAAAATCCTTGTATCACCATTAGTATGATACTTCGGTAATGGTCGACATAGCTTAGTTGCAGAGGACTGAAAATCCTTATGTCACCGGCCGGGATAGCTCAGTTGGTAGAGCAGAGGACTGAAAATCCTCGTGTCACCAGTTCAAATCTGGTTTCTGGCATAGGATTAATTATTTCTATTCTTCAAATTAAACGTATTTTTAGTAAAAAAAGTGCAACCACCCCTTTATCCCCCTCTCTTTTTTTGTTCATGTTGTGGATCCATCCGTTCAAAAAGAATGTAGAATACTTTATACATAATACATATTCGACATATTCGAAAGGAAAGGTTAAATGAGTTCTGTTTGAAAGAATTAAACAAAACAAGTAAAAAAAAGGTCTAGATCTTCTATATCTATAGTTGAAGGGCAGAAATACCCCAAGATTCATTAGATACAATAGAAATTTAATTGTACCCCCCCCCCCTCATTTCATTTATTGCTTTCTGATCTTATTTATTCATTCCCAGTTATGTGACTAAAGTTGACTAAGTTATGTGCGCGATACAAAGTTCATAATGCAGAACTCGTTTTTTTAGTTCATCCTATTGGCTCGGCTTTTACGAAATAAAAAAAAGTATCTTTCAAATTGGAGATCAAGCTATCTTATGAACGAGACCTCAATTCTTCTGTTTGTTTGATCTAAAAAAGAATCGAATTAAAAATATTCCTTGAAGGTCTGTAGTTGTAGAAGCTAAGGCTCCTTTTTTATCATTCAATAAGCATCTTGGATTTCATAAAAATTGGGGGCAATATAATCCTTA